TCAATAAAATTTATATCAATAAAATATAAATAGATTTTTGTCGTTATAAAAGACACTCTTTTATATTTTATAGTAACAATAATAAATTTAGTATGATATAAATAGAACAAAAGAGGAAATAGCAAAGAAACAAAAAGGTTATACAAGGCTATATACAAATCATCCACATTTTTTTTATTTCATTAATTGAATTTTATTTGTTGATTAGGGCGAAGTTCCGTAAAAACCCCCGCCCTTTTTGAAATATCATGAACAGTTCCTGTAGGTTGAGCACCTTTTTCAAGGAAATATAGAATAGCAGGAACATTTAAATAGATTTGATTCTTTATCGGGTCATAAAAACCCACTTTACGAAGATCTCTTCCCTCTCGTCGGGATCGAACATCAATTGCAACGATTCGATAAATGGCTCATTGGGATAGATGAACAATACTCCCCCCCCCCTAGAAACGTATAAGAAGTTTTCTCCTCGTACGGCTCGAGAAAATTCTAAATTATGTCTATGTATAGAATCATAATAACAAATAGATCCATAAAATCATCAAATTCATTATATTATTGATTTTAGTTTAAATACTTTTTCTTAGTCTCCCCCCCCCCCCAAAAAAAAAATTATTTGTATCCTCATAACTCAAGTTGAATAACTCTCAAATAACTCAAAAGAAACCTTTTAGGTATTAAATTTATTGAGTGGTCTCTAACCCTTTTTGTCTGTCTCCTTTAGAATCTATTTTGATTCTTAAATATGATCTGGTTGTTGAGACAATTGAAAACGGTATTTCCTTGTTCCAGGATCTTTATCTTTGCCTTGAATCATTGGGTTTAGACATTACTTCGGTGATCTTTAAATCGTTTCAAAACGGCAGCAACATACCATTTTTTGTGATTTCTTTCTATCAAAGAATCGTATGAATGGTTGATTCCTACGTAATACACTTTACTTTTGATTTGATCAAAAGAGTTTTACCAATTCCAACAAAATTAACTTTTTAATTTTATCGAATTGGATCCTTTAGATTTATATATCTAAAATATACTTACGAAGTTGTTCCAATTTATTGATCGATACTAACCTTAGATTCTTGCCCTTGAGAAATTAATCAATACGTTCTACTCGAGCTCCATCGTGTACTATTTACATGGCAACACTCTCAAAAATGAGGGTTCCAGTGGAACAGAACAAATGATGTCGAGCCAAGAGCACTTTCGTTCCTATATAATATAAAAAAGTGGTGGATGTAAGAATCCACAGCTGATCATGTCCTTCAAGTCGCACGTTGCTTTCTGCCACATCGTTTTAAACGAAGTTTTACCATAACATTCCTTCAGTTTGGAACCAGTATGTAATTGATTCAATTATGGAATCGTGAATAATCATCGGTTCGGTCGGTACATAATAATCTATACTTTTTTCTTCTATATGAAGAATGGATAATGTATGACGAAGTCTCAACAAGAATTCAATTAATTTAACCCCATTGTTTATAATTTTTTTTTAATTATAACTAACATAACATGAATAAATAAACACGAATAAACAAGTTATTTTGAATCTCTATCTTCAAGTAACGTGATAGGATAAATTCAACAATTTCACACTTCTTAGAGTACCAAGAACTCATAAGAAATCATTAAAAAGATTTAATTGATTGAATAGTTTCCTACCCTATATCATTATTTGCATAAGGTTTTACAGTAAGTACCATTCGCTTTTTATCATCATTAAGAGAAAGATAAATCCATATTGGATTAAACCATCAATGATTAATAAAAAAAAAAAGACTGATGTAAGGAAAGATTGAAGATTTAGGTTGTTATTTTTTCGTATTTCATATTGTAAAATCAGTAATATTTAACAAATCAAAATTTCGTTTCATATGCGTGTTATTTGAACTCGATTAAATTTGTGAAAAAGATATGATTAATAATAAAAAAAAAAAAAAAGAAATAAGAATCACATTCTATAACAATATTATACTCTTAAACGGAAGACTGGTCGAAAAGATAATCTTTATTTTGATATATTTTATTATGATATAGATTATGATATAGATATATATTTTAATAGATATATATTTTAATAGATATATATTTTATTTTTTATTATAGATTAATAAAATGATCGTGGGTCAGGTATGTTCTGGGACGGAAGGATTCGAACCTCCGAATAGCGGGACCAAAACCCGTTGCCTTACCACTTGGCCACGCCCCATTTCTAGTCGACACTAATAAACACTAATATTGGTACTGGTTGTTCGTCAACTCAAGTCTAAATATCTATTATCTATAAAATAGATTACTAGAATTTTTATACATGTAGACGTAGAATTAAACAGAATTTATTGATCATTACATATAATTCAATTAAGATATTGTATGAAAGTATGGTTTATTCTATTCTCTTTTGATTTGAGAATTGAAGGATTTTTGATTGGGTGAGTTCAAATCAAAGAAAGTTTTTTGGTCTATCTTATTTTCTTTTTATTCATTTTTCTTTTCTATGAATAATAACATATTTATAATAATAAAATAATAAAAAACTCAATTTATTAATAACTCAATCAAAATAAATAAAATACAATTATCCTCAAGAACAAAATGTTTGTTATGCTTAATATATTTAGTTTGATCTGTATCTGTCTTAATTCTGCTCTTTATTCAAGTAGTTTTTTCGTCGCCAAATTGCCCGAGGCCTACGCTTTTTTAAATCCAATCGTAGATTTTATGCCAGTAATACCCCTGTTTTTTTTTCTCTTAGCCTTTGTTTGGCAAGCTGCTGTAAGTTTTCGATGATATCTTTAATTTAATAATGTCTAGACAAATTCATGATTTATTGAAAAAAAAAAAATGCAAAGAAAAGAATTGATAAGATCAGATAAGTCTTACACCCTCAATTCAAATATTGAAATTCTTGTACAACCGCGAAAAATCTGGATCACCCCACTTTATTTCTTGGTGTCAAAATAAAAAATCAAAATAGTAGGGTATGCGGTATAAAAACGGAGAATCTATTCTCTTTTTTACTAAAAAAAATCTTGGAGATTATGTAATGCTTACTCTCAAACTATTTGTTTACACGGTAGTGATATTCTTTGTTTCTCTCTTTATTTTCGGATTCCTGTCTAATGATCCAGGACGTAATCCTGGACGTGAAGAATAAAAGATAAGGTTTTTGTTTTCCTTGATTGATTTTAAAATGTTCTTAGTAGGATTTTATCTATTACACATTTTTAACTATTAAAAATAAAAAGAGCTCGCGAAAAATTCGAAAGAAAATACCAAGTCATCAACAAAAACGGAAAGAGAGGGATTCGAACCCTCGGTACGAAAAACTCGTACAACGGATTAGCAATCCGACGCTTTAGTCCACTCAGCCATCTCTCCTCCCAATTGAAAAAGGATAATACTATGTTACATTATAAAAAATAAGGATTGAAAGAGCCCTTCATAATATTTTTTTTCATCCGAGAGTGCTTTTTAGTTCCACGGCCCGGCTAAGTACTGACCAGGCCGGGCCCGCCATTTATTGTTCCAACGAATCATAAATAATTTTTTTTTATTTGAAAACTAAAATACTTGCTTGTTATTACGATTGGAAACATAAAAACTCTTTTGATTTCTATGATATAGAATCAAATGATATCGAATCAAAGTGTCGTTTCTTATCTTAATTCTTAATTTTTTATATTTATTCTTTATTTTCTTTATTCCTTTTATTTTAGTAAAGTAAATAAATAACAAAAAGGGAGCTGTGGATTCTTGCACAATACATTTTCATGTATGTTATGGCTTAAGTAGTTTTGTCGAGACGTCTAGGTCAAAAACCTCCGGCAAAAAAACACTTGTTATTTAGTTTTAGTTATTGAAATTTAATGAATTCTCTTTTCCGAATCTCATTGGGTTCTCTGATACAACACGTAAACGCTCTAATTTTCATGATTATTTTATGATCCTATCCTTTCTTTTTACTCTTTTAACTTTTTATTACGACCCATTTTCTTGTTCGACAAAAGGTTCATTTATATACAATAATCGGATTGTAGCGGGTATAGTTTAGTGGTAAAAGTGTGATTCGTTCTATAATCCTTTATATAGTTAAGGGGTCTTTCGGTTTGATTAATATTTCATTCCGACCAAAAACTTTATTTCTTAAAAGGATTTAATCCTTTACCTCTCAATGAAAAATTCGAGGAAGAATATACATTCTCGTGATTTGTATCCAAGAATCAATTAAAAATTGAAAAATTGGATTATGAGATTACGAAACATAATTTTTTTTTTTATTAGATCAATACTTCTAATTGAATAAGTATGAGTAAAGGATCCATGGATAAAGATAGAAAGTGGCTTTCTAATCGTAACTAAATCTTTAATTTGGAATTTGTATTACGGAAATTGAAGCAAAATGGCTATTAAACAATGACTTTGGTTTACTAGAGACATCGACAAATTTTTTTAGCTCGGTAGAAACAAAATGCTTTTCCTAAGGATTCTCTCACATAGAAATAGAGAACGAAGTAACTAGAAAGGTTGTTATAATATAATCCCCCTCTTTTCTATAGGGATCGTCTAGAAAGCGGGTTGTTCTGAATACATTCAGACAGAAAAGCTGACATAGATGTTATGGGTGGAATTTTTTTTTTCGTTCATGTCTTAATATAGGAATTTATACATCTTCCATAAAGGAGCCGAATGAAACCAAAGTTTCACGTTCAGTTTTGAATTAGAGACGTTAAAAATGATGAATCAACGTCGACTATAACCCCTAGCCTTCCAAGCTAACGATGCGGGTTCGATTCCCGCTACCCGCTTTTACTTTATTTTTTTATTAAATTAATAAGAAATAAGAAAAAAATAATAAGAAATAAGAAAAAAATAGAATTAAATATTTTGAGATTTTTATTATTTTATAAAAAAAAAAAATTTTATGAATATAATTAATGTAATGCATCATTGACTTGAATACGGAATTCCCGGAATTGGTTCAACTATTTTTCCGA